TTTATAGGAGAGAACAAATATTTCTTTTGTTTTTTTTTTTCGATGCGACTTTGACACGACATAAGAAAAGGGCTCTTTATCTTTGTATTTATAATGAAAGGGATTCCATCATACCATATTCATATATAGTGAAGTATTATCCTGGATTTCCAAAAAAGATAATTTTTTTTTCAATACTCACACTTATTACCTTTTTTTTATTAGTTAATAAATAATCTAGTGATTGGGTTTCTATATTTAGTCTGATAGGAAATAAGATATTCAAATAAAGAATGTTGGATCGAATGACTATTCATCTATTGTATTTTCATGCAAATAGGGGGCAAGAAAACTCTATGGAAAGATGGTGGTTTTATTCGATGTTGTTTAAGAGGGGGTTAGAACGCAGGTGTGGGCTAAATAAGTATAAGTCAATGGGCAGTCTTGGTCCTATTGAAAATACCAGTGAAATTGAAGATTCGAATAGAGAAGATTCGAATAGAAAAGATACAACTAAAAATATTCAGAGTTGGGGGGGTCATGATAATTCTAGTTACAGTAATGTTGATCATTTATTCGGCGTCAAAGACATTCGGAATTTCATCCCTGCTGACACTTTGTTAGTTAAGGATAGTAATGGAGACAGTTATTCCATATATTTTGATATTGAAAATCAAATTTTTGAGATTGACAACAATGATTCTTTTCCGAGTGAACTAGAAAGTTATTTTTATAGTTATCAGAATTCTAGTTATCTGAATAATAGATCTACGAGTGAAGATACTTACTATAATCGTTACATGTATGATACTCAATATAGTTGGAATAATCATATTAATAGTTGCATTGACAGTTATCTTCAGTCTCAAATCTGTATCAATACTTCCACGGTAAGTGATAATTACAGCGATAGTTACATTTATAGGTCCATTTGTGGTGAAAGTAGAAATAATGGTGAAAGGGAGGGTTCGGGTATACGAACCCCCGCGGAGGCTAGTGATTTACCTATAATAGAAAGTTCTGAAAGTTCTAATGATCTCGATGTAACTGAAAAATATAGGCATTTGTGGGTTCAATGCGAAAATTGTTATGGATTAAATTATAAGAAATTTTTTAAATCAAAAATGAATATTTGTGAACAATGTGGATATCATTTGAAAATGAGTAGTTCAGATAGAATAGAACTTTCGATCGATCCCGGTACGTGGGATCCTATGGACGAAGACATGGTCTCTCTAGATCCCATTGAATTTCATTCGGAGGAGGAACCTTATAAAGATCGTATTGATTCTTATCAACGAGAGACAGGATTAACCGAGGCTGTTCAAACAGGCATAGGCCAACTAAACGGCATTCCCGTAGCAGTTGGAGTTATGGATTTTCAGTTTATGGGGGGTAGTATGGGATCCGCAGTCGGGGAAAAAATAACCCGTTTGATTGAATACGCTACCGATCAATTTCTACCTCTTATTATAGTGTGTGCTTCCGGGGGGGCGCGCATGCAAGAAGGAAGTTTGAGCTTGATGCAAATGGCTAAAATATCGTCTGCTCTATATGATTATCAATCAAATAAAAAGTTATTTTATGTATCAATCCTTACATCTCCTACTACTGGGGGGGTGACAGCTAGTTTTGGTATGTTGGGTGATATCATTATTGCCGAACCCAACGCCTACGTTGCGTTTGCGGGTAAAAGAGTAATTGAACAAACATTGAATACAACAGTACCCGAAGGTTCGCAAGAGGCTGAATATTTATTCCAGAAGGGCTTATTCGACCTAATCGTACCGCGAAATCTTTTAAAAAGCGTTCTGAGTGAGTTATTTAAGCTCCACACTATCTTGCCTTTGAATCAAAATCAAATAGAGCACTAAATTTGTAGCAAATGGATCGTTAGTTTAAAGGAAATAATAATGGAATTTTCTTTGGTGACATAAGATCTAATTCTATAAGGAATCAAAAGTTGCGGATAACTCTTTTTTTACCTATATTTCTCCAAGAAGTCTTTAAGTGAATTCTTCCTTTCGTGAAATTAGGCAAACAAAACGAATTTCTTCTTCTCATCTTATGTATATAATTCAAATATAAAAAATATAGAGTTTTGTATTTTTCTCTATCTCCCGAGAGTTTTGTATTTTTGTCTATCTCCCGAAAATACTGTTTAGCTAAAAATACCTACTGGTTCGGATTCTAACAAATCTTTCGATAATCTGTAAGAAACTCTTTCTTTAGTAAATCAGAAGACAAGAATAAAAGACAAAGAAATCAAGAAAAATCAAAAAGAAGAAAGTTGATTATTATACATATCTTTCATGTAGAAAGATGAATAAGTTCATTTATTTAGCTCTACACTCCTTCCACTTATTCTATACCCTCACTTAGATATAGATATATAGATACTTAGATCTATACTAAAAATGGAATTAATAATTAAAGTCATAATAATGAAAATTTTGAATTATAATTATTATAAGATATCTTTATTTATAAATAATAACAGGTACAAACAATAAATCGAGGTACCCATTCTATGACAACTTTCAGCTTTCCCTCTATTTTTGTGCCTTTAGTAGGCCTAGTATTTCCGGCAATTGCAATGGCTTCTTTATTTCTTCATGTTCAAAAAAACAAGATTATTTAGACCCGATGTATAGCTTCCATTTTTTTTTTTCAAAACTTAGACTTCTATCATAACTAACACAGATATCTATTTAGTAGAATATGATAGAACATGTGATTCCGCCGAACATAAAGGAAAGGGCTCTTATGCCCGCAGAAACATGATATATGGGTAAATGAATTCTAGCTGTTTTCAAATCGATCAGGATCGAAAGTCCGCGGATCTATATGTATAGTGGGATCATATGAGGGGTATTTAATTCTTTTAGTTTAGATCTAAGCAATTTGATGTAAAGGTTCACAACAAACTAGTGCTAGTTAATGAGAGTTACTTCGGAAACAAAAAGTGTAAAGTAAAATAAATTTGAGGTATTCTCTCAATTCCAATAAAAAAAAAATCGGATCAAGTATGAGTTGGCGATCAGAACATATATGGATAGAACTTATAAGGGAGTCTCGAAAAATAAGTAATTTCTGCTGGGCCTTTATCCTTTTTTTAGGTTCATTAGGATTCTTATTGGTTGGAACTTCCAGTTATCTTGGTAGAAATTTGATATCTTTTTTTCCGTCCCAGCAAATCATTTTTTTTCCACAAGGGATCGTGATGTCTTTCTACGGAATTGCGGGTCTCTTTATTAGTTCCTATTTGTGGTGCACAATTTCCTGGAATGTAGGCAGTGGTTATGATCGATTCGATAGAAAGGAGGGCATAGTGTGCATTTTTCGTTGGGGATTTCCTGGAAAAAACCGTCGCATATTCCTCCGATTCCTTATAAAAGACATTCAGTCCATTAGAATAGAAGTTAAAGAGGGTATTTATGCTCGTCGTGTCCTTTATATGGACATCCGAGGCCAGGGGGCTATTCCCTTAACTCGTACTGATGAGAATTTGACTCCACGAGAAATTGAACAAAAAGCGGCTGAATTAGCCTATTTCTTGCGTGTACCAATTGAAGTATTTTGAGAAATGGTCTGAAAATGGGTGCTTTCTCGGCAGGAGGGAAAAATGCAAGAATCCTCTTTTTCTATAACAGTCTATAACATAACTTAAGTGAAGTTTCATCAGAAGGTTCGTTCGAGCCAAAGCAGGCGGAACAATCACAAAACGAAATTCTTTTTTTTTTTTTTTTTTTTTTCAATCGACCTTTCTTTTGTGTTCCTTAATAACTAACACAAAAATAACAATTCGATTTCTTAATAATGATAACTAACCAATTCTGTCCTGTTTTGCCACTTTGAGTATCGCAATACCTTTCCCTCAATTATTCTATTCCTGACTGTGGGCAATCAATGAATTTTTTTTTTTGAAAGAAAATATTGTAGAAAAGGTGTTCTTTCGTCTCAAAATCTGACTAATATTCATTACTTAAAGCAGCTCTTTCGGTCATTCATCGAAAGGAGACAGTTGTTTCGAATTTGCGCAATTGAGATATCGGGAAACAAAAATTTTTTAGTATTTCCTGATTCGAGGTGTATTCTTAGTCCATTTCTCTAGTCTTTCTAGATTCAAAGACTAACCACAAAATCACAAATAAAATCAATTCATAGGTTCCATACCTTGTATGGAACTCATGCGTGAAAGAAACATTCGATCACATAAAGTCGACGAATGAGGTGGGTTGATTAACAATTCACAGATGAAAAAATGGCAAAAAAGAAAGCATTCACCCCTCTGTTATATCTTGTATCTATAGTATTTTTGCCCTGGTGGCTTTTTCTCTTATTTAATAAAAGTCTGGAATCTTGGGTTACTAATTGGTGGAATGCTGGGCAATCCGAAATTTTTTTGAATGATATTCAAGAAAGGGGTATTCTAGAAAAATTCATAGAATTAGAGGAACTCCTCGTCTTGGACGAAATGATCGAAGAATACTCGGAGGCACGTGTACACAAGCTTCATATAGGAATCCAAAAAGAAACGATCCAATTAATTAAGATACATAACGAAGATCATATCCATACGATTTTTCACTTCTCGACAAATATAATCTGTTTTGTTATTCTAAGCGGTTATTCTATTTTGGGTAATGAAGAACTTGTTATTCTTAACTCTTGGGCCCAGGAATTCCTATATAACTTAAGTGACACAGTCAAAGCTTTTTTTATTCTTTTATTAACCGATTTATGTATCGGATTCCATTCACCCCACGGTTGGGAATTAATGATTGGCTCTGTCTACAAAGATTTTGGATTTGTTCATAATGATCAAATTATATCTGGTCTTGTTTCCACTTTTCCCGTCATTCTTGATACAATTTTGAAATATTGGATTTTCCGTTATTTAAATCGTGTATCTCCGTCACTTGTAGTTATTTATCATTCAATGAATGATTGATAAAAGATCCAATGATATTAATCGAATCCAATTCGAAAGTTTTTTGTAGTTGTACATAAACAAAGCG